CGCGAGACTCAAAATCTCGTGCTAAAGAGCGTGGAGGTTCGAGTCCTCTTCAAGGCATAATATTGAGAATGCTCATTGAATTGGAATAAGTTCGGCAGCGGATCACAAAATCTTGGTGATCCTCTCTATCTAATGAATGGGGAATCCGCTTTGAAATCGTCCGTCCGCCCTGCACCCACCCCCGAGTATATGCTTCAACAGGAATCACACAAGGGTGGATTGATACAATCTAAACCTCTGGTAAAATGCCCCCCGTAACCCAGCAGATAAAGTGCATTACATAGTCCGTTTTAGGGATTGGCGACTACCCATTCAGTGACTTTGGCACTGGACGTTCCCAAAATGGGTACTATCGGGTCGGGTGAATTCAATAATAGACGCCTGGTGGCATTCCAGCTTTCCTTCTCCTTTCAGGACCTATCCGAAAGAGAATCCAGTACTTCTCGGTCGGGAATATCTGAATAGGGCGAACCGCCTCGTGGATATCTTTGCTTCGAAACAAAAACAATTAGAATTAGGCTCGGTCAACTGGAATGTCTATTATCCATATAGGGGATCTTCCAATCGGGAAGATCCATCGACCTGAGACGAAGAGAAAGGTCTATCTATTTTATTTAGTTATTCAGTTAAACCAATGATTCGTTATTGGAGCAGATAGCAAAAACCATTTCATCCGACATGCGTATTTTTGATTTTCCAATGGATTTACATCTTTCATTAATGGAAATTTTTTGATGTAGTGAGTAATAGCTCTGGTTGTTCGCTGTTCAAGAATTCTTGTTTAGGCAATTCATACCATCCATACATAGTGTTTTGATCTAAGATTTCAATTCTTCCATGTTTCAGCAGTAGCATATTCTTCCATGGAGCTAAGGTCCATGGAAGAAAGAGGTGTTTCCGCGACTCTACCGCCCAGTCAATTCCGTTCCACTTAATCCCTATTTCATGACCACATATCTTTCCGGCTAAGTAATGGGAAACCCTTCTCCTGTTACATGAATCCAATTTTCATTTCATCCGGGAAAAGCCATCTTTTTCTCAACAATGTCTTTGCCATTTGATCCAATAGCCTTCCGTTAGATAGGAACAGATTTGATAAATACTGATAACTCTCAGATGGAGTATTAGAACGGGAAAATCCAAATGAACTATTGGCTCTAAGCCATCTCTGGCGATGAATCAAGAATTCGAAGTGCTTTTCTTTCCTATTCTTGATAAACCAGCTTTGAGATAGAGATGTAATAGGATCTTGGGAAATAAAAACAATAAGCCCCTTTAACATCTCTTCATCTTCATCTGCAAAGAATTCTCGATGTAAAAACACAGAGACAGAGGGCTCATCTTGGAATAGGAAAAAGAGTGGATCCGGGGGGTCCCAAATGAATCGGCTTATTCGAAAAAAGCCTTGTTCTTTGGAAGATCTAGCTCGTGCCTGGTACTGCATGGTTCCACTCTGCAAGAACTCCGAATCCTTCTCTTGAAGCTCATCCTTCTCTTGAAGCTCATCCTTCTCTTGAAGCTCATCCTCCTCATCATCAATGAGCCCCCGCCCGGCCCAATAGGGAAATCCCAAATCATCGGGCCTTTCGATACAATCAAATAGAAAGCCCCAAGGGCGCCATATTCTAGGAGCCCAATCTATGTGATCGAAGAAATCCTCCTCTATTTCCCCTTCTTCAACCTCCGATTCGTATTTTTGATAGAGAAATCTCTGATCAACGATAGAACGAGATCCATTTTGTATCATATATAAGGGATTCCTTGGTTCGGGCCGAAGAAGGAATGTCACTCGATCATTATCAAACTGACTGTAATCTCTTTCTGTCCGCGAGTATACCATCAGAGCGCCTTCTATTTCTACTAGGCCATGAACTAGATCAGAATCATTCTCAACGAACCGATAAGAAGCGATCCTATTTTTTTCATCGGGTCCGGGTAGAGACCAAAGGTCTTGAGCGACCGATCCGGCAGAACAACTCAAAAGATAAAGAAGTATCGTTAATTTCTTCATGCTCGTTCCAAGTTCGAAGTACCATTTGTACAAATAAGGATCCCCTTCGTCACACAATTGCTTCTTTATATAGATAGATATAGGATCTATGAGGCAATTACCTAGAAGTACTTTTTGTGCAACAGCCCTTCCTATCTGATAGAAAAGGATCCCGTGATCCTGAACCGGTATTACATGGGCTCGCAAATCCCAAGTTTGTCTATGAAGAGCTAATCTAATTGTATTAGTGTCTAGAATTGATTTCTTCTGTGTAATACTAATTGATAGGGCCTCATTGGCAAGTGCTGCAAGATCTCGTGCATTGGGACCCATGGCTGTGGACCCGAATCGATTAGTATGGAACATTTTCTTTTCCAAGTGAAATCCCTTAGTATATGAAAGAGTGAAAAAGCGCTTTCGTTGTTGTGGAATAAGAAGCCTTCGTATCTTAATACATGTATTGAATCTATCCGGGGCTATTAGAGCGGGATCTACTTTTTGGGGAATATGAGTCGAAGCAATAACAAGAATATTTCTAGTAGAACATCTTTCACAATCCCTGGAGAGATAGTTCGCTAATAGACCGAGGGATAAGTCCTTCGACTCATTCATATCCAGATCATGAATGTCTGGAATCCATATTATGCAAGGAGACATTGCTTTTGCTAATTCGAATTGAAGGGTGATATAAAATCGGTCTATTTCCGGCAGCATATCCAAAGTTACCTCATCCTTCGCCTCGTTACTTAGAACCTTTAGCCACGACAGCTTCCAATCAAGGTCACCGTCACTAGCATCAATATCGCCACTAGCATCAATATAGTCACTAGCATCAATATAGTCATTAACACCAGTGTCATCATCATCACTGTCCTCATCAATACGAAAATCCTCAGGATTGCTCTCCACGAACTTCTTCAGAAATACTGTAATGAAAGGAAGATAGGAGTTTGTCGCTAGGTATTTGACCAAATAGGATCGTCCGCTTTCTCTAGAACCTATCACTAAAATACCCCTAGGGGGGGATAGGGCTAAGCGGAGCGAAAAGGGTTTTCCATGAGACGGGAAATGAAAACTATTAGCCCCACACGAAGTTTGTGAATAAGTGATTGCCTGATAATGAGCAAGGAATATCCGCCTTTCCGCTAAACAGGATGTATTGAACTCATAATTCATTAGATACTTTTGATGAATGTCAACTAAGTATCGTAAGTAAATTATTCCCGGTTGTTCAATCATTTGATAAGCAGAGTCATTCTTTGATAAATGATCACTATGAGTCAGACTCAATAGAATTTGATCAATACTTTTTTCTGTCGTTAAGGTGTAGAGCTGAACCAAGAAGTCTCTTTCTTTATAACTAATCGAATCACTGTTCGCGAACCAGGATTCTATTGGATTATCATCAATCCAATGATCGCTCACGTTTTTTCTTTTTCTTATCAATGAATAGATCTCTTTACTTGTATGACTTAGATGTCTCGTATTTCTCGAAAAAATGATTCGATTGATGGGATTTGGTATGATACTTATGAGATCGATGAGATTGATATTCAAATAGTTCTTCTTAGAAAGTATAGAATATACTAATTGTTTCAGAGCAACTAGAAAGAGATTCTTTAACTTTAACCAGAAAGAATTCAGTTCAGATGGGGGATACCTATCCAGAAGTTTTTGCAACTCAATCATGTATGATGGATTCATCAAAGATTTGATCTTTTCGAACTCTGTCTGTAACTCACTATGGGCCCGGGAAAAAAAGAAAAGATGTGTACAAACGAGATGTCCAGCAACAAGAAGAAGGAAAAGGATTGAATAGAGGAACTCCTGAATATTTGGCGAGCTCAGATGTGTCGATATCAATGGTGACTCATTATTTCGATGAATCTTTTGTTCGGACAGAAGAAAATTATGTAAACACTTACTCGAAATCTCACTTATCAGATTCCATTGTGTCTTCCACAATTTTTTCTGAAGAATTCGCGCTGATCTATGCATAATATCATGAAAAATGGATACAAATTTTTGACGGCTGCTACTTATTAGTATCGGCAATAGGTCTGAAAAAGTCTCTAACAATATCAAATTTAGATATTTGTACCCTGTTGAAGTAAGGAACCATGGCATATATGTTTGGAATAGATTCCATTTTGATTTTAAGAGAGTTGAAAAAGCACTCTCTCGTTGAAAGGTTCTATACATCTGCCCTTTCTCAACGCATTTCTTTAGACAAAGACTCCGTTTTTTCCTCTTTTTGGATGGTAAACATTTCTCAGAATGTGGAGTGTGAATCAAACCCATGTTTGAATTGAAATTGAGATACTGACGCAAGTTCTTCTCTTCTGAATCAGATAGATTCATATCTGAAAGAGGTTGACAAAAAGTTCTTTCAAAATTGACTTTTTGTTCCTCTTTTAGAGGTGTTCCAGAAATGTCTGCAATCGAGTAAATAGCTCGATCGGATCGAATTGCAAACTGGAAAGATTTGTACAAGTTATACCTTTCGTCACCACTTTGTGGAAAATCGTTAGATATGAATTTAGATACCTGCGACTCGATTGGTGAAGGTGAAATAGTATCTCTCTCCAAAAAAGCATGTTTTTTTTTACCACCGCGCAAAGAAAATATTTTGTTGCGAATGAACAAGATATTGAGGAATTGTCCGTACATAAAATCATAATTCTTGATACGGGCCTTTTCCACATAAAAAGGGAATATTTTGTTACAATAGAAGTGATGTGGATTATTCAAGAATCGAAGTCGATTTGCTTTATAAAAAGAAGATATCAATGAACTTCTATGAAATGGTTTCACGGGATTCAGCCAATTGTCTTGATCGTGGGATATCATTGAGAAATAGGAATCCGTGTTATCAAAAGATTTCCTGCTATTATTTCTAGTATGGAATGAGTCAATCATCCGCTTTGGTATCTTATTGAACAAAACGGGTCCTCCATTGATCGAGAATTTCAATTTTTGAGAAGTATTATGATCATCCAATAAGAAAGGTTTCAATTTTTTCAAATGAACGATTTGAAGACCTATTGATTCTAACCACTGATTGCAGAGTTGATCATTCGGACCTTTCAATTCATAGATGCGGATCTCAGACCTATGAAGGGGGATATTCCCGAAACTCACAAAGAAAAAAGGAAGTGAGTTAGACAAAAAGAGAAGCAACTTGGACAAAAAGAGAGGAAGTGACTTAGACAAATCTTTTTTATCGATAACCTTAGACCAATCAATCGAATATTGATTAATACGTAATCGATCGAACACTACTTGAAAACGGCTCTTCTGCTCAGAAACGAAATGTTCTAAATGCTCCTGGAAATTCTTGCTCCCATTGGACCATTTGTATCTATATGCATTAGGATCCCGATTCATGTATCTCTCGGTTCGAGAAATCAAAATAAGAGGATCGAACCATTTCTTCTGACTCTTTTTCAAATTCGATAAATGTTGGTTGATCGTATATTTCATTAGAGTTCTATGATTCAGAGTACCATTTCCTATTTGATCCCTTTGAATTCCATACTCGAAGTTGCGATCGGATCTATTCATTAAAAAGAATCGATTCAATACATTTCTTATGTACCCATGGGTGCTATATTGGATTTGAATCAGATTTCGGATCAAGATAGATTGATTGACTGCCTCCATTATGTTGTTGCTAGCAAATACCACTCTTTTTGGTTTTGGATCTTCCAAATCATTCCCGCAGGAGATCTGGACCCATTTTTTTCTGATCCTTCGATAAAAAGATTCATTTTCTTCATAAAAAATAGGAGGTAGAACCAATAAAGATTTCTTTTTCGATTTATCCCTGGCCTCATTCAAGAATTGTTTTTGATCCAATCCGTAGGAATCAATAGAAAAGGCAAATCTCTTATGATACACCAGATCCGGCTCGGTTATTGATAGAGTGAATAGATCTGCCATTTCTTGAAATCTCTCTTCTGATTCAAAATCGTGGTGTAACGTGTATCCCCCCCTGTTCAGGTCATGGAATAGATGAAATAAATCAAAAAATGGATTTTTGTTCAAGAATGAAGAACTACCCAGTTCATCCTTCGGAACCATATCACATCCCAGATTTGATGAAATAGGATGAATTGAGACGGTTTTTTGTAAATACGGAATTATCTTGGATATATTAACTATTTCTTTATTTTCCGATCGCCTGAAAGGGACAAAAGAAAGATCTTGTTCTTTCTTCAACAATTTCTGATCTCTAGTGAACCTCTCAGTAGGATTCGAACCCAGATGAAGTTCTGACCATCCGTCAGAGAAAAAAGAACAAATGGATCTTGTAGGATTCCCAAGAAATTTTTCGATTTCTTCCGGAAGCAGATGATTATCATTATTCATCCGCTTCTCACGTTCCGTGAATAGCCGGGACATTGAGGAAGATCCAGAAAGGCATTTAGGGAATCGGTCTGATTCTATCTCTCTTCGTTCCGTTTGAAGAAAGGAAGGATCCCCAAGAATCGATCTTTCTTTTAGTTGTTGAATCTCTCTTTGATTGATCAATGTGTGATATTCCGAATCCTCATTACTAATGGAATCGAAACGATCTCTGGATTGATCAAAAGATCCTTTCAATTGGCTAGAATCCGTTACTTGAACGAAACTAGATCCTGTGGAATGATATTGAATATTTGACAATACATTCCGTACCTTGCTAAAAAATCGATCCTTGTTTACCAACCACACATTGTCTAACCAAATCCAATTCTCTCTCGATATGTTCCTCAAAAAATCCGATTCGTGCGGATTCTTCCCCCAACTACCGAAGAGATCTTGGCGGAATTGCCACATATGAAATTGAGCACAATTTTGCAAAGAAATAGCCCACTTGCTTCTCGAGAAGGGATGGGAAACATGCTCAATATCATTTGATTGAATAGTTGACCCAGCCCCTTGTTGTTTGAAGAAACCCTCCACTTCAATTGGTATTTTTTCACGAAAAGCAAACATGAGATAACAAATCCAGTCTTTCACTAAGATTTCGAATAGCTGTCCCGAATTCAATATGTTTTGCCTCTTACTCGGAGAAAGACGATCAAACAATTCCCAATCACGGTCCTTGTGGATCGGATCATCAATATAATATACAAAAAGAAACTCCAGATATTTGATATCTTTCTCTTTGAATGAGATCTCAATTCCAGCGACGGTTTCATTAGATATCTTACCACTAGAATCCCTCTTTTTTCCGATCCAGTTCCTCCACCACCGCGAACCCCAGTTGGATTCAGGCATGATACACTTTTTAGTTATTGGGGGAACCCAAGTACTCTCTTTCGGATCCAGGAACTCAGAGATCTTTTTTCCTTTTGACAGGAGCGAAACAATCAACCTATTGACATTGGAAGACCCAAAAGATTCTTCCAATCTATCATTTCTGGGTCCAGGTCCAATGGGATTCATAAGTATAGGAAGAAGCCCTGTCAAATAGAGATTTTTTCTTTCGACCATATTTCGATTGTTAATACGATATATAAGGA